CAACAACTGGTTTTATTACGGGACAGCTCATGATGTTCATATCGATCTATTATGCGCCTCTGCATCTAGCATTGGGTAGACCTCATACAATAACTGTCCTAGTTCTACCGTATCTTTTGTTTCATTTCTTCTGGAACAATCACAAAAACTTTTTTTATTATGGATCTACTACCAGAAATTCAATGCGTAATCTCAGCATTCAATGTGTATTCCTGAATAATCTAATTTTTCAATTATTCAACCATTTCATTTTACCAAGTTCAACGTTAGCCAGATTAGTCAACATTTATATGTTTCGATGCAACAACAAGATGTTATTTGTAACAAGTAGTTTTGTTGGTTGGTTAATTGGTCACATTTTATTCATGAAATGGGTTGGATTGGTATTATTCTGGATACGGCAAAATCATTCTATTCGATCTAATAAGTACCTTGTGTCAGAATTGAGAAATTCTATGGCTCGAATCTTTAGTATTCTCTTATTTATCACCTGTGTCTACTATTTAGGCAGAATGCCGTCGCCTATTGTCACTAAGAAACTGAAAGAAACCTCAGAAATGGAAGAAAGGGGAGAAAGTGAGGAAGAAAGCGATGTAGAAACAACTTCCGAAACGAAGGAGACTAAACAGGAACAAGAGGGATCCGCCGAAGAAGACCCTTCCCTTTGTTCGGAAGAACAGGAAGATCCGGAAAAAATAGATGAAACGGAAGAGATCCGAGTGAATGGAAAGGAAAAAACAAAGGGGGAATTCCACTTTCACTTTAAAGAGACATACTATAAAGATAGCCCAGTTTACGAAGATTCTTATCTTGATACCTATCAAGATAATTGGGAATTGGGAAGACTTAAAGAAGAGAAAAATGAAAAGACTTATTTCTGGTTTGAAAAACCTCTTGTGACTTTTCTTTTCGATTATAAACGATGGAATTGTCCATTGCGATATATAAAAAATGATCGGTTTGAAAATGCTGTACGAAATGAAATGTCACAATATTTTTTTTATACATGTCCAAGTAATGGGAAACAAAAAATATCTTTTACGTATCCACCTAGTTTATCGACTTTTTCGGAAATGATAGAACGAAAAATGTCTTTGTACACGACAAAAAAATTATCCCATGGAGACCTGTATAATTATTGGGTTTATACCAATGAACAAAAAAAATAATAAAAATATTGATACATAAAAAAAATATAAGAATAAATAAGACGAAATTCGCCCCCCCCCCATATATCTGATCCCTTCACCTATAAGGGAACTTGTAAGGCCAACTCCATTTGTAATTCCATCAATTATATGTCTATCAAAAAACTGAGTTAGCTCGGTTATTCCTCTTATACCCACGGCCAAAACTCTAGTATAAAAAATATCTATGTAACCACGATTATTTGACCAATTGTATATAATACTTTTTATTTGGTCCAAGATAATTCTCTTAGGGCTCCCTTTTACAAATGAATTGATTAAGTCCAAATTCTGGAAAAATGAATAAACAGACCCATATAAAATATATGCTATGAATAATCCGAAAAAGGCTATACTTACTGAAAAAATGGAATTTGTAAAAAATTCATACCAATTCACAGAATAATTCGAATTTGGATGGAAAAGATTTTGGGATGGGGTTAACCATTTCGATAATATATCAGAATCCATTACTCCTTGATCAAAAGAAATTCCTATTGATCCAACGAACAAAGTAAATAGTACCAATACAAGCAGAGGAAATAGCATAGTATTGTCTGATTCGTGAGGATACATGGAAGTATATTTATTTCCAAAGTAAGTACTAAAGTATCGTATCTTATCATTATCAATAATTTTATATGTATCTTTTGAAAAAAAGTGGACCTTACTATTCATTGTTGATAAAAGTAAATTTTTATTGACTGTTTTTGGTGCTTCTTTTCCCCATAGAGATATTGAATAGAACGAGTTACTTTTAGTGCTACTGTGATTTTGAAAATAAATGCGCAAATACCCATCAAAGGTAAGTAAATATACCCGAAACATATAAAATGCGGTTAATCCTATTGTGAAATAAGGTATTATTGCAAAAATTGGTGAATATAACCAACTATCATTAAGAATTTCATCTTTGGACCAAAAACAAGCAAGAGGTGGAATACCACAAAGAGAAAGTGTACCTAATAAAAAAGTAGTTCTTGTAATTGGAACATATCTTGTTAAACCACCCATAAGAACCATATTCTGACTTTTTTCTGGTGAATATCCAACAATAGGTTCCATTGAATGAATAATAGATCCAGATCCCAAAAACAATAAAGCTTTAGAATAGGCATGAGTGATCAAATGGAATAAAGCCGCTCGATAAGAACCTATACCTAGAGCTAACATAATATAACCTAATTGAGACATTGTAGAATAAGCTAAACTTCTTTTAATGTCTCTTTGAGCAAGAGAAAAAGTAGCTCCTAATAGTACTGTTATTACACCTATTAAAGAAATGAAATTCATTATATAAGGTATGTCTATGAAAAGAGGAATAAGCCGAGCTACAAGAAAAATTCCTGCTGCTACCATAGTAGCAGCGTGTATAAGGGCCGAGATAGGAGTAGGTCCTTCCATAGCATCAGGTAACCATACGTGGAGGGGGAATTGTGCAGATTTCGCAACTGCACCGACAAATAATAAAGAGGCACACAAAGTAGCAAATAAGGAGTTGACCCCATTATTATGGATCAAGTTATTGGCTATTTCGAACAAATCCCGAAATTCCAAACTACCTGTTATCCAATAAAGACCTAAGATTCCTAATAATAAACCAAAATCTCCTACACGATTAGTTACAAAAGCTTTTTGACAAGCACTTGCGGCAATCGGTCGTGTGAACCAAAACCCTATTAATAAATAGGAACACATTCCCACTAGTTCCCAAAAAATATGAATTTGTATCAAATTAGAACTAGTAACTAATCCCAACATGGAAGTATTGGAAAAACTCATATAAGCAAAAAATCTCAAATATCCTTGATCGTGAGACATATAATTGTCACTATAAATAAGAATCATGACTCCAACAGTAGTAATTAGTATTGACATAATAGAAGTAAGTGGATCGATCAAATATCCAAACTCTAAGGAAAAATCAATATCTATGGTCCAAGACCATAGATATTGATAAATAAAACTTCCATTTATTTGTTGAATAGACAGATTGGCCGAAAATCCCATAGCTATACTTAACAGAAAAATACTAGGAAAAGCCCATATACGACGAATATTTTTTGTTGCTGTCGGAATAAGTATAAGTCCAAATCCTATTGACATAGTAACTGTAAGCGGAAGAAAAGGTATTATCCATGCATATTGATATGTATGTTCCATAAGAAAACAAACAAATTGAGATTTTTTTTTATAATTAATAATTGTTTCCGATTCACCAATTCTTATCTCTTTCGAAAAGAACAATAAACAATAATAATGAAAAAAACATAATATTAATATATATATATATTATTTGTTATTTTATGTTAAATGTTAGATTATGTTAAATGTTGAAAGTTAAAAAAACCTATTATTCACAGAAATAAAGTATAGATAATGATTAAAAAAAAGGATCTATTCCGAACAATACATGTCTTTCACATACAACGATAAATAAAAATGAGTAACCCTTTTTTGAATGGCAGTTCCAAAAAAATGTATTTCTATGTCAAAAAAACATATTCGTAGGAATATTTGGAAGAAAAAAGGATATTTAACTGCAGTAAAAGCTTTTTCTTTAGCGAAATCGGTTTCTACCGGACATTCAAAAAGTTTTTTTGTGCGACAAACAAATAATAAAGTCTTGGGATAATCGGAATTGACATAGCCCGAAGAACTGAAAATTTTTTAAGATAAACGATTCACATTAATTAATGTATTGAACTACTCAATATTAGTTATAACTAGCTGCGGTATGTAGAATAAGAGTTTTCTGTATATTGGGTTCTTATTAAGAATAGTATTTTTTCCCTATCCATTAACTATTCACAATAGAAAATCTTAATCCTATTTTTCTATTGTGAATAGTACAATTGCCATAGAAATTTAAACTCTTTTTTTTTATATGCCTAGCCTAAAACTTAATTGGTTTGGTAAATGTTACCTTATTTATATTATATACATATACACAATGAAGAGTATTAATACTTAATGATACTAAAGTATCGGAATGGAATCGTTAGAAAAATTCCAAATGGATTTAGTGATGAAATTGTAATACATATGAGACCTTGGTTATTTGATTTTTTTTGAAAAAAATCAAATCAATGTTTTTCATTTTGAATCCGATTTCATCGGATTCAAAATGAAAAATTCAAATATGAATTTAAACGAGTCTTTTTTCATCGATTCTAATGTTTCCTAGACTATATTGAATCCTTGATTCTTGACGATTCAACATGAATTGAATATTATTATTTCAAGTAAGCCGCCATGGTGAAATCGGTAGACACGCTGCTCTTAGGAAGCAGTGCTAGAGCATCTCGGTTCGAGTCCGAGTGGCGGCATCCTCTAAAAGAGGCACAATGTATCCTATAATGTATTCAATTTCCGATTTCAATTCTGTAATGTAATGGGACACTTTTTTTATGATATTTGTAACTTTAGAACATATATTAACTCATATCTCTTTTTCGATCATTTCAATTGTGATTACGATTCATTTCATGAACTTATTAGTCTACGAAATCGTAGGATTACGTAATTCATCGGAAAAAGGGATGATAGCCACCTTTTTCTCTATAACAGGATTATTAATTTCTCGTTGGATTTCTTCAGGACATTTTCCGTTAAGTAATTTATACGAGTCATTAATCTTCCTTTCATGTAGTTTATTTATTATTCATATAATTTCCAAGAAATTGAACTATAAAAATGATTTAAGCATAATAACTACCCCAAGTACTATTTTTACTCAAGGCTTCGCTACGTCGGGTCTTTCAACTGAAATGCATCAATCCGCAATATTAGTACCTGCTCTACAATCTCAGTGGTTAATGATGCACGTCAGTATGATGTTATTGAGCTATGCAGCTCTTTTATGCGGATCGTTATTATCAATTGCTCTTCTAATCATTACATTTCGAAACAACATAAATTTTTTTTGTAAAAGCAATAATTTCTTAATTAGATCATTTTTCTTTGGTGAGATTAAATACTCGAATGAAAAAAGAAGAAGCCTTTTTAAAAACCCTTCTTTTCTTTCATTTCGAAATTATTACAAATATCAATTGACTCTGGGTTTGGATTATTGGAGTTGTCGTATGATTAGTTTAGGGTTTACCTTTTTAACCATAGGCATTCTTTGTGGAGCAGTATGGGCCAATGAAGCATGGGGATCTTATTGGAGTTGGGACCCGAAGGAAACTTGGGCATTTATTACTTGGACCATATTCGCGATTTATTTACATACTAGAACAAATCAAAGTTTACAAGGTACGAATTCGGCACTTATAGCTTCTATAGGATTTTTTATAATTTGGATATGCTATTTTGGGGTCAATCTATTAGGAATAGGTTTACATAGTTATGGTTCATTCACATTAACATCTAATTGAATAAGCTACATGAAAAATACATAAGAATATCGTCCCATATATAACGAAAGTTTGCTTGTTCGAGTTTTTGTTTTGACAGGTTGTCAAAACAAAAACTCGAACAAGCATCTCATTACAATTCTAATTCACTTTATTTTTTTGCATTGTACAGCGAACGATTTTTAAAAAATCTGAAAATTAAAGAATTATAAGACTTTTTGTCTCATTAATGAAACACTATCTATAAAAGTAATTAGATAGGATAGCTTGTACCCTGTCAACTGATAACGAGAGAACGAAATCAGGATAAATACCAATCCCTATTATGGGTAGAAAGATACAAATTGAAACAAATAGTTCTCGTGGTCCAGAATCCAAAAAATTAGAGTGTGGAACATTGAATAGCTTGTATCCATAGAACATCTGACGTGACATAGATAATAAATAAATAGGAGTTAATATCACTCCAATTGCCATTACAAAAGTAATTAGTATTTTTGGCATTAAAAGATATTTTGGACTAGTAATTATTCCAAAAAATACTACTGATTCCGCAACAAAACCACTCATTCCAGGCAATGCAAGAGAAGCCATCGAGAAACTACTGAACATGGTAAATATTTTTGGCATTGGGATGGATATCCCTCCCATTTCGTCGAGATAAACAAGACGTATTCTATCACAACTCGTTCCCGCCAAGAAAAAAAGTGCAGCACCAATAAATCCATGAGAGAGTATTTGTAAAATGGCTCCATTGAGTCCCATGTCGGTTATAGAACCAATTCCTATAATTGTAAAACCCATGTGAGATACAGAGGAATAGGCTATTCTCTTTTTAAAATTGCGTTGACCGAGAGAAATTAAAGCTGCATAGATTATTTGCATCGTTCCAACTATTACCAACCAGGGAGAAAATATAGAATGAGCGTGGGGTAATAATTCCATATTGATCCGAATCAATCCATATGCTCCCATTTTTAATAAGATTCCAGCTAGAAGCATACATGTACTGTAATGTGCTTCTCCATGGGTATTTGGTAACCATGTATGCAGGGGTATAATCGGCGATTTGACAGCATAAGCAATAAAGAAACCAAAATATAATATTATTTCCAATGCCACAGGATATGATTGATTAGCTAATCTTTCAAAATCTAATGTTGGTTCATTGGAACCATATAAACCCATACCTAGAACTCCTATTAAGAGAAAAATAGAACCCCCTGCTGTGTACAAAATAAACTTTGTAGCTGAGTAGAGACGTTTTTTTCCTCCCCACATGGATAAAAGTAAGTAAACGGGAATTAATTCTAACTCCCACATGATGAAAAAAAGTAAAAGGTCTCGAGAAGAAAATGATCCTATTTGACCGCTGTACATTGCTAACATCAGGAAATAGAACAATCGCGAATTTCGCGTAACTGGCCAAGCTGCTAAAGTAGCTAAAGTAGTGATAAATCCTGTCAGTAAAATGGGTCCTATGGAAAGTCCATCGATTCCCAGTCTCCAGTGAAAATCAAAAATATCTATCCATTTATAATCTTCTTCCAATTGGATTAATGGATCGTCCAATTGGAAATGATAACAGAATGCATAGGTTGTTAGAAGGAGTTCTAATAAGCATATACAAATAGTATACCATCTAAACATCTTATTTCCTCTATGAGGAAATAAGAAAATTGAAGAACCCGCGAATATCGGCAAAACTACAAGTATTGTTAACCAAGGAAAATAACTCGTGATAAAGACAAGATATGTTTTGACCAGAAAAACCCGTGCTCGAAATAATAAATTTTATCGAGTACGGGTTTTTGTCGGTAAAGAGGAATCAAATGATTCAAGTGGAGTTTTTTGTAACGTATCAATAAGATAGACCCATGCTGCGAGTTGTTTCATGGCATAAATAAACACGGACACTCAAAAAATCTGTTGGGCAGGCGGATTCACATCTCTTACAACCTACACAGTCCTCGGTTCTTGGTGCGGAAGCAATTTGCTTAGCTTTACATCCGTCCCAAGGTATCATTTCCAATACATCTGTGGGGCAGGCTCGTACACATTGAGTACACCCTATACATGTATCATAAATTTTTACTGAATGTGACATTGGATCTATAAATTCCAGTTTTGAGCATAAAAAATTTTCGATCTGGTAAAATTAGTAGTAAATGAATCATACATTTATATTGTAGACACCAGACGAAGCAGTGGTTTATCAAAATTTTAATAATCAATATATTTCTAAACCTGTTCATGAGAAAAGTCCAAGAGACTTTGATTTCTCTTTCAACAACCATGATCATGCGAGTTGCACATGTGAATTCAAATTGACCAACAAATTGGTCAATATTTCAATATTAATTCAAAGTATTTATTCAATATGAAAATATTTATTATTCAATAGTAAATTAATTCAATATATATATATATTTTATATATTTATATTTATAATTTATAATAATATAAAAAAAAAATAATAATAATAAAAATAAAAATTATAATAAAAAAATAATAAAAAAGTATATCATATTATTATATAATAATATGATAATTATAATAAAATAATTAATAATAACATATTAATTCTAATAAAAACGTATTAATTCTAATAAAATTAGATTAGAATAAATTGATATTAAAAATATCAATTTATAAATTGATATTTTAAATATAATATCTAATAGATTAATATTCTATGTAATATTATGTATCTTATGATCATAACTAATTATTCAACAAATTCGATTGATTGATACGAGTTGATTTTCTGTTACGATGGATCGATGAAACAATAGCTAGCCCAATAGCTGCTTCAGCAGCCGCAACAGCTATAACAAAGATTGAGAAAATGTCGCCTTTTAATTGGCGACTATCAAATATATCAGAAAATGTTACGAGATTGATATTAACCGAATTGAGTATAAGCTCAAGACACATAAGTGCTCTAACCATCTTTCGACTTGTGATCAATCCATAGATACCGATAGAGAATAAATAGACACTCAAAAAAAGTACATGCTCGAACATCATTGACTAACTCCTTATCAATCTCGATTCATTTTAATATGAACAACAATTCAACCGATTCGATTGATTAGAATAGAACGATTACAGAATAAAAGAAGGTATTGGCAATAGATAGGTTTAATTAAAATAAAAACCTTATAAAAACCTTAAACCTTTCCATTTATTTTATTTATTTAGAATTTATAAATTTTAGAATTTAAATCTTAGAATTAAATTCTAAGTATTTGTTATTGACGAGCCATAGTAATTGCACCTATCAAGGAAACTAAAAGAATTATGGAAATGAGTTCAAACGGAAGATAAAAATCTGTTGATAAATGAATACCAATTTGTTGAATGTTACTTATTAGGTCCTGTTCCATAATCTGGCTTGATCTTGTAGTCCAAAAAATTCCATACCATGACGTATCTGGGATAATAGTAATTAGTGAAAAAAGAATACTTGTACAAACCAGTGAAGTGACCCCATCTCCAACGGTCCAAAAATAGGAATCATTGGAATATTCTGAACCATTCATGAACATTACAGCAAATATGATTAAGACATTTATAGCTCCAACATAAATAAGGAGCTGTGCGGCAGCTACAAAATAGGAATTCGATAGAATATAGAATAAGGATATACAAACAAGAACCAATCCCAACGAAAAGGCAGAAAAAATGGGATTGGTAAGTAATACTACTCCCAGACCTCCTAATACAAGAACTGATCCAAAAAATACTACAAGAATATCATGTATTGGTCCAGGTAAATCCATTATTAAAATAATAAATTAATAAATAAGTCGAAATATTTCATGACCTTACTGAATGGTCCAGGAAAGGAAAAGGGGTTACCCCATTTTTTTCTTGTATATGATACATTCCTAATTGAATTAAAACTTTTTTTTTATATGGATTAATATTAATGTAGATATAGATAAAATTATCGAGAAAAGAGTAATGGGGATTGTATATTTCGAAATCATCACGAAAAATATATTCTCAGTTTAAATCAAAGAATAATTCTCAACAATCAATAATTATTAGTTATTATTTGTAGTTACTGACCAAACAAAATAAAAAAAGCTCGGGTCTTTTATATCAAAACAAAATTTTAGTAATTGGTAATCGTTCTTGAATCAAAGGGTTTATCTTTGTCTATTTTGATTTGAGTCGAATTCATAACTGTTTGAATTGTATAATCTCCAATTATTGACATTGGTAACCGACCCAAAGCAATTTGATTATAATTCAATTCGTGACGATCAGAAGTGGAAAGTTCATATTCTTCAGTCATTGATAAACAGTTTGTTGGACAATACTCGACACAATTACCACAAAATATACAGACCCCAAAATCAATACTATAATTAAGCAATTGTTTTTTTTTAATATCTCTTTCAAATCTCCAATCAACAACGGGTAGATCTATCGGGCATACACGAACACATACTTCACAAGCAATACATTTATCAAATTCAAAGTGGATTCGACCACGGAAACGCTCTGATGTGATCGATTTTTCATAAGGATATTGAATAGTTATAGGTAAACGATTTGTGTGGGATAAGGTAATTACGAAACTTTGACCAATATACCTTGCAGCTCGTATTGTTTGTTGACTATAATTCATGAACCCAGTCACCATAGAGAACATATTGTAAATATCCAGGAATAAATTGATGTTTCTTTCTCTTGTTTGAAAGAGGTTATGAATCTGGAATATCGTTATCGTATTTTCTTATTTATAGTGAAACAAGTTGGGAAGAAGTTGTCAATAATAGATTACCTAAAGAAATAGGTAAAAGAAATTTCCATCCAAGATTTAATAGCTGGTCCATTCTTATCCTAGGCAAAGTCCACCTTGTTGTGATAGGAATGAACAGAAACAAATAAGCTTTAGCTAATGTAATAAAAATACCAATTGTAATTCCAAAAACTCCGGCCATTTTATTTATTCCGAAAAGTTCAGGAATAGATATGTACGGAATAGAAAAATTCCACCCACCTAAGTAAAGAACTGTTACAAATAATGAAGAAAGTAATAGATTTAGGTAAGAAGCAATATAAAATAAACCGAATTTGATACCTGAATATTCGGTTTGATAACCTGCTACTAATTCCTCCTCTGCTTCCGGTAAATCAAATGGCAATCTCTCACATTCGGCTAGAGAAGAAATTAGAAAAACAATAAACCCTATAGGTTGACGCCACAGATTCCACCCCCAAAAACCATATTTTGACTGTGCTTCAACTATATCAACTGTACTTGAACTATTAGATAATCATAGTCGATAATAACATCACTGTTCCCATCGCTATTACAAAACCGTACATGAAACTTCAGCTTCATACGGCTCCTCTATGGCCACAAATAAATGTAAGGACTGGTTCGGTATTTTCACCCTCTTTGGAGGATAGATCGAATAAAGATACATCGGAGAGTCCCAAATTAGACCAATGGAATTCTGTCCGCTAGAATAAGAAAAAAAAGTGCTTCCGAATTGATCTCATCCTTATAATGATAATTTTTCTTTGTTCGGTAATAACTTAATCTTTTAATAAAATATTCGTTATCAATATATATATATATAGGCAATAGTTCATGAATAATGATAAGAATTCCGTATGTATGAATACGGATATAGGAAAGAAAGAATAAATAAAGATCTTTTTTTATTTTATAAAAATTTTTATTCATTCATTCGATTATTGCATTCCATTTCTTTTGTTCCTCTTCTTCTGTCTCAGAAGAAGGTATTTAGAAAAAAAAAAAAGGATTAATTCGTTCTTGATAGTCATTTCTTTAATCAGTGAATAGGAGCATACTCGAGATCGGAATCGTAGGGAGATACTTCTTGATCATTTCTACCAACTTAAAGCCCTTATTATGATTCGTTTTATGCAGAAATATCTCTTTTTTTGATACCTTACATTATCCCCATTACTAATCCTTTGTGTACCTTGGTGTTCCTAACTGTCCACCGATTTTTGATTGATCCCCGGTATGTTAATACATACAAGGCAGTAGTGGAAACTCCATACAGTTGATCTTTTGCACCCGCTTCAAGATATGATGACTAATCAAAGAATCTCAATCTTGGGGTAAACAGTTTACGCTGCTTATGTTTACTTTAATTTCATTCTTGTACATAGGGAATGAGATTTTCTCTTCTTACTGCAAATTTATAAGCTGTTTTGTTTCACTCATATAACTATCTGGTTTAACTCATCGATGAATAAAAAAATATCTATTCAATACATTCAACCTCTTTTCTTTATTTATTTCTAGGAAAGAGGTAAAAGTTCATGTTCCAACGAATCACACGTAGAGATATTGATAACACACATAGAGTTAATGGTATTTCATAACTAATAGATTGAGCAGCAGCTCGTAGACCACCTGAAAAAGAATATTTATTATTCGATCCATATCCTGACATAAGAAGCCCAATAGGGGCGATACTTGAAATGGTGATCCATAAAAAAACACCTATACTGAGATCACCTAAAACAAGGCGGTATCCAAAAGGAATTACTAAATAACTTAGTAGAATTGATATGACCGCTATAGACGGTCCGACACTAAACAAACGAATATCTCCTCTAGATGGGAGTAGGTCCTCCTTAAAAAGTAATTTAGTCCCATCTGCTAGAGCTTGAAGAATTCCTAACGGACCAGCATATTCAGGCCCAATACGTTGTTGTATCGTTGCAGATATTTCTCTTTCTAACCACACAATTACTAGTACCCCTATTATGATTCCAAATATAAGGGTAAAAATGGATACAAACATCCATATGAGTCCATAGATTTCTTTTATGGATTCCGATGTAGAAAAAGAATTGATAGCTTGTACTTCTGTCGTATCAATTATCATTTCAACGATCAACTTCTCCCATAATGATATCTATACTACCTAGTATCGTCATGATATCAGCCAATTTCATTCTTTTAACTAGCTGAGGAAGAATTTGCAAATTGATGAAACCGGGTGGACGAATTTTCCATCTCCAGGGGAAAATGCTATTATCCCCTATCAAATAAATTCCTAATTCTCCTTTTGGGGCTTCTACTCTGACATAAAGTTCTTGTTTCGACAATTCAAAATTGGGTGAAGGTTTTTTACTAATAAATCTATATTCAAAATCATTCCATTCGGAATTTTTTGCTCTATCAAAGCGTCGGACTTCTAAATTCTCATAGGGACCTCCAGGAATTCCTTCTAGAGCCTGTTGAATAATTTTTATAGATTCCCCCATTTCACCTATTCGTACTAAATAACGAGCTAATGAATCTCCTTCTTTTTGCCATTGGACTTCCCAATCGAATTCATTGTAACACTCATAATGATCAACCTTACGAAGATCCCATTGGATTCCAGAAGCTCGTAACATTGGTCCTGATAAACCCCAATTTATTGCTTCCTCTCCACCAATAATGCCCACTCTTTCAACTCGTTCCAAAAAAATGGGATTCCGTGTAATAAGTTTTTGATATTCAACAACTCCTGTTAAAGAATAATCGCAGAAATCAAAACATTTATCTATCCAGCCATGAGGTAGATCAGCAGCTACTCCTCCGATGCGGAAATAATTATGCATCATTCGCATACCTGTGGCGGCTTCGAATAGGTCATATAACAATTCTCTCTCTCTGAAAATATAGAAAAAGGGAGTCTGTGCACCGATATCTGCCATAAAAGGTCCAAGCCATAACAAATGAGAAGCTATACGGCTCAGCTCCAGCATAATTACTCTGATATAACTGGCTCTCTGAGGTACTTGAACATTTTCCAATTGTTCTGGTGCATTTACCGTTATTGCCTCTGTGAACATAGTAGCTAAATAATCCCAACGTGTTACATAAGGAAGATATTGTATAATTGTTCGGTTTTCTGCTATTTTTTCCATTCCTCTGTGTAAATATCCCAATATGGGTTCACAATCAATAACATCTTCACCATCGAGAGTAACGATCAGTCGAAGAACACCATGCATTGATGGGTGGTGAGGGCCCATATTGACTATCATGAGATCTTTTCTTGTAGCCGGTATAGTCATATTTTTTCTTCCTTAATTCATTATTCCACGAATTCCTCAAAACGAGGTTCATCAAAATGAAAAATCTAATAAAATAACTATTAAAATTAAAAAAAAAATTCAAACGATTAAATTAACGAGTTTTTGGTTCCCGAATATCCAACTGATCCATTAATTTCTTATAACGGACTCTATTTTTCTTTGACAAATAAGCCAGGAGCCGTTGACGTTTTCCCAGAATTATTCGTAGACCTCTTTGGGATAAAAAATCTCTTTTGTGCAATTCCAAATGGGAAGTAAGTCTACGTATCTTTCTGGTGAAACTTAATACTTGAAATTCAACAGAACCCTTGTTTTCTTCTTTTTCTTCTTGTGAAATAACTGAGATGAATGAATTTTTGATCATAAAAAAATTTTTCTATCTTTTTTTCTTTCCCATGGATTTATTTTACTTTACCGAATCGATCAGGAAAAATAAAAATAATAATCTTTATGCCAGTTATTTTAATCTAGTACACACAAAAATTTGGATTTTTTCCTATTTTTTTCTATTCTTCTATCCAAATCAAATTGAAAATTTGATTTGGATAGAAGAATAGAAAGAGAAAATACATTTCTACATTCATGGAAGAGAATGATTTCTTTGTACCTAAAAGGATTCTGCCGATTTCGTCCTAGATCCAATTGAGTTGATACACATTAAATCCGTGTCATGTACCAGAATGTAATACAGCGTATGTGTATATCTTTCGGCTTTCATCTACCGAAAAATATCACAGATATATAGGAAATATACTATTAACAAATTCTGAATCGTGGATACATATATATCCTTGACATACTGAAACGACTGCCATTATTGGTATTAAACCAATAGCGATTCATACAAGCTAAATCTTCTAATCGGTAATTGGGCCAAAGAAACAATTTGCATTTAATGAATTTATTTGTATCTGTATTAGTATTAAAATGCTTGTCCTCATTCAAAAATTTTCCAGAGTTTCTTATGTTGCTTTCATTGCAAAATACTAGATTTCTATCCACAAAATTCCAATTACGAGAATTAAAACAAATTAGAATTCTCAATTCTCTACGACGTCTAGGAGATAGAATATTTTCAGGAACAAAGAAATCATAATTACTTTTGTCTCCATTCACAAGCATATTGCCGTGCCTTGCAACGGATTTATCAAAATTATTCTTATCAACATATCTTTTTTTTATACATTTTCTCTTAGTTTGGTGCTTCATTTTATCGATCAATGAAATACCTAGGGTTTGATATATAATAAATTTTCCATCCCTTTTTATAGATAAACGAATCGGTTCGACAATCAATATTCCTTTTTTTATCAATTCTGTAAGAGCTGGATCTTTATGAATTAGCATTCCATTCATATTTATCTCTCCTCTTCGAATCGAGGATATAGCAATTTTACTTGGATTTATCGGTCTAAGTAAGTGACAATATACCTTGATATTATCGATCATTCTTTGATTCAAGGAGTCATCCCATCTTAATTGAAAAAGGAAATATTTTTTCAGGAAGAAATTTAGTTCTGTTTCCTTCTTTTTCTTGGATTGTTTTTTCTTTTTACCTTTTTTAATGTCTGATCTCGCGTAATTGTCTTCAACATTTTTTTTTTTGTTTTGTTTTCGTAGATCTGATCCAAGATTTTCTTGTCCCTGTTGTTCGTTTTTTTCTTGGTTGGAATTTTCTAATTTAAGATATTCTTTTTGATTAGGTGATATCTGAAGATTTTTTTTTTTATTTTGATTTATGTTGATGCTTTTATTTTGACTAATATTTTCATAGAAATAAAAATTAAAAAGAAGAAACTTGATTGGTATGATCCATGGTTTAATCCTATATGCATCAAAGAGTGGCACAAATTCTGGGAGGAACCAGGGTTCTAGATTTGATATGGTACGATAACCCTTTTCTTGATTCATTCCCATCCAATCAAAAAAAACACTTTTTTGATTGGATGGTTTAATTCCTTGATGAATTGTCTTAGAAAAAATATCCTTTTTTTTCAATTTTTTGATAATTTTGTTTTCAGTCTTAGTATTTTTCTCAATTTTGGTGCTGATATGCGTATTGGTCCAGGTCTCAATGTCGATATTTTTTCTAAGACAAATATGGAGAATTCTACAATCAAAATATTTTCTATCCAGATTTTTATGTGTAGCAATAATATATTCCTTTTCTAGATAATTACTAATAGGTATACTTACCAATACATAAAATGATTCGGGTTTCAGTGTATTGAAATTGTATGGAATTTCTTGGTCTCCTTTTACTTGTAATGTTGATTCATAAATATATGAGTCCTTCCTATTCCCATAATTCATATATTTATGTGATAAAAGATAATATCTGTAGTGTTTTTTAAATTTTTCTTTTTGACTCGTCAATGAATCCACTGCCATCGCATAGTAATTTTGCTTCATGTAATGAATTAATTGGTCTTTTTCTTTTTTATGTGAATCAAATTTAATTGAGTTTTTATTTTGAATCATAGAACGTTGGTTGATTCTATTTCGCCATTTTTGAGGTACTAATCGAGACCATTTTGTCTGAGATAAATTGTATTGATAATGGCCCTTTAACCAGTTTTCCCATTCATTTTTTCCAGACTTATAAATTTTCTTTTGCTTTGATTTGGAATCAAATATTCCTCGTGTCATACAATAATCCTTGATTTTATCCTTAATAAAAGAATGGGTTCTGGTATATTGAAGTACAGATCTCAAGTGATACTTGTTAAGTAATTGGGTTTGTGATAATTTGTAAAATACATATGCTTGGGACAAGGAGGATAAATCATTATTATAATAATAATAAATATTTGAATTATTATTACTGATATTAGTATTAGAAAACGATTTTTTTATAGTCGAAATAAAGTTCATTGTATTTTGATCTGTTTCATCAATTCCTTCTCGATTTGTTTCATCGTTGTAAATCGATTTTGTGATAATTTTTTTTATTGATTCAAGGAAAAGTTGTGCATTGATCCTAAAAATAGTAATCATACGTAGAAAGATATCTATGTATATTTTTTCAATGAATGATTTCATAAAAAAATTTAATTTACGTATAAATCGGATCTTTTTTCTTTTAAATATCTGCAAAATATGTTTCTGTGATTCCGATTTTTTATCATCACAAGTTAGAACTATTTTTTTCTTGTCTTTTGTAATTCGTTCTAGTTCTATTTGATTCCTGATTGTGACTGTCCTATCAGCAAGATCCTTTTTTTTTTTTTCTATGAGTGAGTAATTTGCCCAATTCATGGATCGAATTCGAATGGTTGATTCGCGAATAATCTTATTATTTATTTTAGAATCTCTTACATTTTCATTCGGTTTATATACTTTTACCTTCCTCAATTCAAATAAGAAAATGGGGTTTACTTTTTCAAGTTCCTTCATTTTTTGTTTTATAACTAGAACCATTTTGATAACCCATCTTTTTTTTTCTTTAAAAACTTTTAGAACTTTGACTTTTCTAATTTTTTTTTTGAGTTCTTTATAAATAGGTTTAAAAAAAGAAGGTCGTTTTCGGGGAGAACCAAAAGGAACTTCTGCTTCCATTCCCAAAATTGTTAAAAAACAAAAATCTTCTTTTTTTCCTTTTTTTTTCATTGGATCTCTATGATGAGATCGTATTTTAGATCTTCGCCAAGGTTTAAGAAAGAAAGGAAATAGAATCTTTATCTGAATACCGTCTGTTAACCAATTTTTGGGAAATTCTGTTTCCGATAATTGAACACCATTATAGGTGCATTTAACATGTATTTCTCTATCCCATTCCTTCAAATCCTCATACCACTCGGGCGATTGGAATAATAAAATACGGACAATATTTTTAGCTATTATCAATGAAGGCAATACAATGTATTTTCTAAGAAAAGATTGGGTTACTAACATTGAACTTCTTATTACTTGAGCAAATATAACGTTATCCCAAGTTTCTGAAATTGCTATCCGTTCATTTTCCTCTTTTTTTTTCTCCTCGTTTTTTTTTTTCTTTTCTTTTGTCTCTTCCTCCTCAAAATTTCCAATTTTCAATTCCGGTTCTCTCTCGACCGAATTCCTAAAAATGAGATTCATCATTTCAGAGATATCAAAAGAAGAAAAAAAAAATGTTTTGTCTATTCGATCCAAAAAAAGCGGGGAATGCGCATTTGCTTGAAACATTTGCCAAGTAACTGTTTTACGTCTTTGAGTACGCATGGATCCTTTTATTATATCCCTACGAAAATCCGATTGTTGCGGGTAGCGTATCAAAGCCACCTCTTCTGTTTGATCACTATCAATATTATTATACTTATTAGTAATAGAATTGGTATTATTCTCATTATCAGTATAAATTATCACACGTTTGGCTTTTCTTGAACGAATTTCATTATCTTCCGTCGATTTTTCCTCATTTTCTTCCTCCTGTTCTGGAAGAGCACTGGTCATATAAATTGACCATCGAGGAACCTTTTTACTGATTTCTTCTATTCCAATAGATTCATTTCTAGTTGTTTGATCATTTGGATCAATTGTAATTATATCGAATACAAATTTCAAAGATTTTGCTTGACTTTCTGAATCAATTTTTCTTTGTTCTGCCAATAAAGAACAGTTTTTCAAAGAAAAATTGGGTGTGAATTCAAAAGAAAATGAAGTTAAGGAATTACCAATATAATTCAAAAACGATTTACCACCACCAAGTGAATTCTTTTGATGTTCAAATTCTCGGAAATTATTAGGAAGTAACTCATGGATCTTATTTATCCAAAGACTTTTTATGGAATCTTCCATATAAGGGATAAAATCATGAATGATTGTACGTAAATCCAATTTTTTTATTGCTCCACGGCATGGTCCGCTCAATAAAGGATCATATGTTTTGGTCAAGCATTCTTGTTCATTCTCATGATTGCAAAATCTAGTCCTTTTTTCTAGCATATCTAGAGCAAGAAATCCCTTTTCTTTTTTTTCTTTTTCTAGAGCTTTTATTCGACTTATTAATTCATTGCTCAAGTTGTATTTTTTTTGTTCATTGGTATAAACCCAATAATTATACAGGTCTCCATGGGATAATTTTTTTGTCGTGTACAAAGACATTTTTCGTTCTATCATTTCCGAAAAAGTCGATAAACTAGGTGGATACGTAAAAGATATTTTTTGTTTCCCATTACTTGGACATGTATAAAAAAAATATTGTGACATTTCATTTCGTACAGCATTTTCAAACCGATCATTTTTTATATATCGCAATGGACAATTCCATCGTTTATAATCGAAAAGAAAAGTCACAAGAGGTTTTTCAAACCAGAAATAAGTCTTTTCATTTTTCTCTTCTTTAAGTCTTCCCAATTCCCAATTATCTTGATAGGTATCAAGATAAGAATCTTCGTAAACTGGGCTATCTTTATAGTATGTCTCTTTAAAGTGAAAGTGGAATTCCCCCTTTGTTTTTTCCTTTCCATTCACTCGGATCTCTTCCGTTTCATCTATTTTTTCCGGATCTTCCTGTTCTTCCGAACAAAGGGAAGGGTCTTCTTCGGCGGATCCCTCTTGTTCCTGTTTAGTCTCCTTCGTTTCGGAAGTTGTTTCTACATCGCTTTCTTCCTCACTTTCTCCCCTTTCTTCCATTTCTGAGGTTTCTTTCAGTTTCTTAGTGACAATAGGCGACGGCATTCTGCCTAAATAGTAGACACAGGTGATAAATAAGAGAATACTAAAGATTCGAGCCATAGAATTTCTCAATTCTGACACAAGGTACTTATTAGATCGAATAGAATGATTTTGCCGTATCCAGAATAATACCAATCCAACCCATTTCATGAATAAAATGTGACCAATTAACCAACCAACAAAACTACTTGTTACAAATAACATCTTGTTGTTGCATCGAAACATATAAATGTTGACTAATCTGGCTAACGTTGAACTTGGTAAAATGAAATGGTTGAATAATTGAAAAATTAGATTATTCAGGAATACACATTGAATGCTGAGATTACGCATTGAATTTCTGGTAGTAGATCCATAATAAAAAAAGTTTTTGTGATTGTTCCAGAAGAAATGAAACAAAAGATACGGTAGAACTAGGACAGTTATTGTATGAGGTCTACCCAATGCTAGATGCAGAGGCGCATAATAGATCGATATGAACATCATGAGCTGTCCCGTAATAAAACCAGTTGTTGCTGATACCTCCTTCTCGGTTCCTTCTTCCATAACCCGAGCTCGGAGAAGGAAGAGAGAAGAGGGCCCTATGGAGAATGTGGTCAGAAATCCATAATAGAGTCCGCCCACAACGACCGAATTTATTATCTTCATGCATAAGGCTAATAGATTACCTAGTAGAAAAGATTTAAAAATCATCACAAACCTCCCT